CAGTCAAAGGGCGATCGCTTCCGTAAAAGATAAAATCAGGAAATGGAAATTCACCGAATTTGAATCTTTGTGAGATCGTCAATATAGTACCCAGGGTATTTTTAGAATATACCGAATCAGTATAGCTATCCTTCTTCTGACACAGCAACGCAATTTCAATCAGTATCGAAATGAAATGCAATGCTAGAAAATTTCTTTCTTCTTTTCTTCTTGTTGGTCGATGTATAACTATGGACTATTCGTACTATTGAATCGAAAAAGAAAATGTACCTTTTAATAGAAAGCATTCAATAGAAAATTCCTCAAATTTCTGCAGTATGAGGTTTCTTTTCTCTCCATTTCCATTATTGGCTTCGGACTCGAAATTCAAGATCAAGTAAAATGGGAATCCGACGGATTGTTTTCTAATAATTCATGACGGAGATTATCATATTTCCCCATTTCAATTAGATGTGAGATCTACAAATATCTTTTTCGTAGGTGTAGAATTTTTTGTTGTAAACCCCCCCCTTTTTTTCAAGGAATTGGTTAGTCATCCAGAAACAAGTAAGAGTAGGAGATAGCATTCGATAAAAGAAAGAGAAAAATGAATAAAATAATTCTAATAATCTAATTTGTGATGCACGCATTGGTGTATTAGATCCAAAGGATCTTTCTTGACCTAACTACAAAGAGGGGGCTTAAAAGAAAGAGAAAAATGAATAAAATAATTCTAATAATCTAATTTGTGATGCACGCATTGGTGTATTAGATCCAAAGGATCTTTCTTGACCTAACTACAAAGAGGGGGCTTTTTTGTTTATATAATATGGAAAGACAAAATTGAAAATCTATAAAGAAAAAGATAATAGGAATTTTGAGTTTTAGAATCTAATTGGGCCGAAATCAAAATTTTATTTTTTTTTTCGAGTGATCTGATTGTACGATACCTTTTTTTCTTCTTAGTTGAGATATTATGTGAATGAACCTACTGCTGAAACTAAAAACTAATGAGTTAAAATTAAAGTTTAAAGTAAATAAAATAAAGTAAAAAAAAAATTTCGTTTTTGGAATGAAGTTACATGACACAGTTGTTATTATTATTTTAATATTAGTTGATTCAAGAGTTGCCCACCGAATCCGTTGATTCGGAATCGTGGGATGGGTTGATGTCAAAGATGATGAATTGATTTCTTTTTCTATCCCTGTCACTCATTTTTGTTAGTACCTTCTATAATACTTGAAGAATCAAAAACTTTCAATTGAACTTATTCTTTCAATTGGTATGGTATTTTTGCTTATCCTCGTATCTTTCAAAAGGTGAAACTTAGGGAAGTGCTTTCTAAACATATGTATAAAAAGAACATATTTCCTTTAGCTCCTTCATGCCTACTATAACTAGTTATTTTGGTTTTCTACTAGCAGCTTTAACTATAACCTCGGCTCTATTTATTGGTCTGAGTAAGATAGGACTTATTTGAAATTAATTGACTGAATAATTTAGAAAAAGAAATCTTTCTGTGGTATTCCATATATTTTCTAGTGTTAATTACCAATTATTGGTTATTGAGATTCCTAGGCAATACGCATTAATATTTAGGGATAGATATTACCTCTCTTTTCCCCTTTCAAATAAATTAAATAAATTAAATTGAAATGATTGAAGTCTTTCTATTTGGAATCGTCTTAGGTCTAATTCCTATTACTTTGGCTGGATTATTCTTAACCGCATATTTACAATACAGACGTGGTGATCGGTTGGACCTTTGATTAATTCACATCTCTTTTTTTAACTGACCTCCTCATTTCTTTAATTTAATCCGGGGGGAGGTCAAGGTCAAATTCAGATTGCTGTTCAATTATTTCAGTTCAGTCTGTGTAATTTTCGATCTAAGACGACAAGAGCGGAATCACGCTCTGTAGGATTTGAACCTACGACATTGGGTTTTGGAGACCCACGTTCTACCGAACTGAACTAAGAGCGCTTTCTTATCACAACGGAAAAGACTGTAAAGAAGGAGATTCCGTTTTTTTTTTACCCCCAATAAAATACTTCTTGCATGTATCATATATCATAAAATTAAAGATTATCCATGTAAAAATTTAATCGATCTAAAATCGATCTCTCGTTACTCCTCCTCTGAGCAGTAATTGATAGGGATGACAGGATTTGAACCCGTGACATTTTGTACCCAAAACAAACGCGCTACCAAGCTGCGCTACATCCCTTTCAATTGGTCTACAGTATCATTGTAGAGAATCCCCGTCTTGTTTTCCACATCCTGATTATTTTATTCCCTCCATTGATATGCAAAATAGATCTTGCCATTTCTTCTTTTTGGTCTCATATCATATAACATATAATAATATTAAATAAATATTTTTCTTGGGAATTCTCAGGTGTAAAGTGACCCTTTTTTCTGCTTTAAGAAAAAAGAAAAGAAAATCTTATCCCCCGACTCATTGCACATTTCAATTTGAATTAGAGATTCCACGCACAAATACAAGTGGTCTTTAACTACATATACATCTCTTACCATAATATATTACAATATGGAATACAAAAAAAAGAAGGAGGATTTTCAATGCGAGATCTAAAAACATATCTTTCCGCGGCACCGGTACTAAGTACTCTATGGTTCGGGTCTTTAGCAGGTTTATTGATAGAAATTAATCGTTTATTCCCGGATGCGTTGACATTTCCTTTTTTTTCATTCTAGTTATTGAAATGAAAAGGGGTGAAGAAGATTAGAGATAAAATCAAATATTTGTGACTAATCTCTCTTTCCCCTCTTTTCTTTTTTTTTTTTTTAGAATTAGATAGATAGAATAAGGGAGGAAAGAGAAAGAAAAAAGTGGATTCAACCTCAGCGAAACTCGGGTTGGGCTCCAATTAAATTAATAATACAGTTAAAAGAAAACGGAAATGTGGCTAGGCTAAGAGTATCATACAATACAAGATACTTAAATGAAATACTGTACTGTGATTAGCAATATAGTTAGAAATTATTGTATTACTTATTATTTACTATATTGATTGCAACAAAATCTTTATTTCAAAATTGGATTTTGAGTGGTTAGCAACTTCTATTTTTTTGTCCCTTGCTTCTTATTCGCTTCGGATCGGAAAATAGAAAAGTTGGGTGAATCAAAAACCCAAAGGAGGTTAATGGCCAAGGGTAAAGATGTCCGAGTAAGGGTTATTTTGGAATGTACCAGTTGTGTTCGAAACGGTGTTAATAAGGAATCAAGGGGTATTTCCAGATATATTACTCAAAAGAATCGACACAATACACCTAGTCGATTGGAATTGAGAAAATTCTGTCCCTATTGTTACACACATACAATTCATGGGGAGATAAAGAAATAGATATAGATCGAACCGAGTGCTTGTGTGTCACCCTTCCAAGGAACATGAAAAAATAATATAGATATATCTATATTATTTCATATATTTAAATGGAAACAAATAAATAAATATAGACAAACCAAATCCTATTAATTAATTCTAGAAATTCTTTTTGATTTCAGCGAAATGGGATTTTTGCGATAAGGAATAAACAAATTATGGATAAATCTAAGCGACTCTTTCTTAAATCCAAGCGATCTTTTCGTAGGCGTTTGCCCCCGATCCAATCGGGGGATCGAATTGATTATAGAAATATGAGTTTAATTAGTCGATTTATTAGTGAACAAGGAAAAATATTATCTAGACGGGTGAATAGATTGACCTTAAAAGAACAACGATTAATTACTATTGCTATCAAACAAGCTCGTATTTTATCTTCGTTACCTTTTCTTAATAATGAGAAACAATTTGAAAGAAGTGAGTCGACCGCTAGAACTACCGGTCTTAGAACCAGAAAAAAATAGGCTTACTCTTCAACTGAATCAAAATTCCAATCCGAACTCAAACACAGATGGATGTTTTATTCAAAAAATACGAGAAGCAGTCGTGTCATAAGAAGAATAAATCTTTTTTTTTATTGAGTGTGTTCGCTCATTTTGACGACTTTATCATCTTTTTTTTTATTGAGTGTGTTCGCTCATTTTGACGACTTTATCATATTATCTCATACTAATTTCTACTCTACCTTCCTGAAGTTCATTCTCCAGAGAACTCCATTTAAAAATTCTGACGAATTCCTTCCAACTTCTTTATTTTATGATCTCATTGGAAATCATATAAAGACAATTCCTATTTGATATAGCTATTTGTGCAAGTATTTTACGATTAAGAAGCAACTGCGCCTTATACAGGTTGTGTATTAATAGACTATAAATATAGGATACCCGATTCCCGCGAATTACTGCATTTATTCGAGTGATCCACAAACGACGAAAATCCCTTTTTTTCCTATCTCTATCACGATGAGCCGAAACCAAAGCTCTTAGTTTCTGTTGAGTAATTGTTCGAGTAAGTCTTGAATGAGCCCCACGAAAGCTTGATGCAAATAAACGAATTTTTGTTCTACGTCTCCGAGCTATATATCCTCGTCTAATTCTGGTCATTGAATAAATGAAACTTTGATGAATAACTAATTGATTTCCTTTCTTTCAGTTATTCGTTTCCCCTTTCCTAGTCTATTAATAACAAAACGGATTCTTCCAATTTATAAAATCAAAATTCCAATGGCTTTTGCTACTCTAACCTTCCCGACCACGCTTTTTTCCCTTTTTCTAGGCATTGGAAATACAATTTAAATATTTTAAATACAACAAAGTAGTAAATAAAAATAGATCAAAGAAATTGTGGGTTCCATCGTCTCTATGGTTACTTCTTAAACGGTGAGGTCCTCTCTATACACCGGAGCCCCTTTCTTCATTTAATCAATGTTATTGGTAACTTGTACAGTTACCACTCTTTGGCTCTACCCGTGAATTTTCTAGTAATAGGTCTTTCATAACAAGATAGACCTTCTACAGTAACGGTATTTAATTATGAAAATTGCTGGGGTAGATGGCCCTGTTAGTCCGTTCTTGCAAGAGTAGAAACATAATCTTTCTTCCTTTTTTTTAATAGTATTTCCCCCCCCGCTTAATGGATAAACTATTTGTTACCAACGGGGAATTCTTTCTCACCTTAAATTGCAAATTGAGGTGATGGAATTTGCACCAATGGAAACCATAAATTTCATACACAATAGAAAGATATGATAGATCTATCTTTTTTAGATAGTGAATGCAGTTCTTCCATTCTATCCGATTCACAGGTACTGATCATTGATACTGGAAATTCTTTTGTTTTGTCTCAGCCCATGATTTAAACGAGTCGCACATACACCCTTGTACATGTTCCTCGGCGCTGAGGGCATCCCCCAAGAGCGGGTGATTTCGTGACGTTTCTGATTGGCTGTCTTGGGTTTCTAATAAGTTGTTTAATAGTTGGCATGCTGAATTATACATTATGGGCTGGTTTAGATCGATCCTAACCGTATGATTATGAATTTCTTCTATTTAATAGATTAATAGAATATTAAACCCCTAAGAAGTAAGAAGATAAAATTAAGAAGTAAGAAGATAAAATCTTAAATCGTGCATTTGCGTGAAATCACTGTTATTTTTTATCCAACCGCTACAAGATCAACAATTCCATGAGCTTGGGCTTCTGTTGCTGACATAAAAACATCCCTTTCCATGTCTTCGGATACAACCCATAAGGGCTTGCCTGTTCTTTGTACATAAACCTTTGTAAGGATTTCGCGCAGTTTCAGTAGTTCTTTCGCTTCCAGGATAACTTCTCCCGTCTGTCCCTCAGAAAAACCGCCAATAGGTTGATGGATCATTACCCTGATGATATATTATAACATAAAAAAAGGTTCCTCTATCTCGCACGATTAGGCGGGGGGAAGAGATAAAGAATAAGAAAAAGATAGAATTGAACAACCGTACAGGCATTTTTTTCGCATTGCATACGGCTCGACAATGGAATTCGCCTTTTTACCTTTCATCAACGAAAGTCATCAACGAAAGAGAAAATATGGGGTCTATTATACCCAGATCGGTCAATGATCCAATTACCACCCTTCTTTTTTTTTTGTAGGAGTTCAAAAATACTATGATGGCCCCGTTGCTTTATATATTTATTTCGTTTGTGACTCAGCAATCCCAAAGTTTCTTTGTTTTTTTTTTCAAATAAAAAAGAAAAAATAATCTTCTTTTTTTTATTTGCGTACTTTTTCAGAACATAAATATTGTTAATAACCTTCCGGTGTGAAAAAAGTTTGTGACGCTGTAATAGGCCTACAATAGGTAAGATAAACTCGGAATACCCCTCTTTTATCTCATACTACTCCTTCGATACATAATCGAATATTTTGAAAAAAAAAAACAATAAAAATTTTCATATCGAATTCGAAGTGCCATGCTATTATTACTTAATATTAATAATTCATATGGCGAAGGCATAGTCTTCTTTTTTCTCTCAAATAAAAAACTCATTGGCGCCAAGCGTGAGGGAATGCTAGACGTTTGGTAATTTCTCCCCCGACCAGGAGAAAAGACCCCATTGAGGCGGCCAATCCCATGCATATTGTCTGTACGTCGGGTCGCACAAATTGCATAGTATCATAAATAGCTATTCCGGGTATTACCCACCCGCCAGGAGAGTTTATAAACAAATACAAATCCTTGGTCTCATTCTCTATACTAAGATATACCATAAGACCAATAAGTTGATTCGAGATCTCGCTATCAACCATTTGGCCTAAAAAAAGTAATCTTTCTCGATAAAGTCGGTTGATTAGGATAAAATCAAATTGTATCCCTTCGGAGCCGTACAGGCACCTTTTGATGCATACGGTTCAACAAAACTTGCGAAAAAAAAATCAATGTGTAGCTCCCAGCCCCCTCTTTTTTTCCTAGCGAGCTCTTTCTATCAAAGGGGCTTTTCTTCCATTTTTCAATAACGACGAGTTTGACCGGTTTTCCTATACCTATAATATTCTAATATAAAAAAAGTAATTCACTAATCGAACTAACTTTTCATTGATGTATTTTTTCATCGAGATCCAATCCAAAAATCACGATGTCATTTTCTTGTTCCTGACTGGGCTTCTTCCATTTTTTTAGGTTTATGCTCTACTCCGAGTAAGGATCTGCCCGATTTTTATTTGACATATAGGACAAATGACCCCAATACCACGTCTCTTTTTTGCTATGACTTCGCCCCCTTTTTTTTTGAATTCATTTCTTTCATGTCTTCCGCCAAATCTTCGACATATTCATCATAGTTATTATTCCATTGATTAACAGTTTGAGATCACTCCTATTCCTATTGCGAATAAATTTCGAAATAGAATTGTTTATGATATCTATGATCTAAGTAATAATAATAGATATATTCCCAATTGGGTTTTTCTAAACGGAGCCTGGATACCTCATTTTATTGGTCCAGCCAAGACGACCATAAATTTTTTTATTGCTAATATTAATCTGGATACCTCCGCACAAAATGGATCTAATTGCACTTCATTGCACTTCACGCTACAAATTTTTGATAATTCAATCAATTTTTTTTGGGCGAAACCGAGGCTATCTCGATCGGGGGAGAGAATGGGGAAATCCCATACGACCCAATAGGTCTGACAAGTCGCACTATACGTCAACCCAAGATGCATTCTTTTCTCCGGGACTTCGAAAAGGTACTTTTGGAACACCAATAGGCATAAAATGAAAGAAAAAAAGAATTAAGTACTCTAGTTTACTTTGATGTGGAAGCGTAATAATGGACTTCTTGTCTTAATAATATTGGCCTTTATCATATTTTATACATAGATTGAATAAGTTCATAAAATAAAGGAAAATTCTTACGAGTAGGTCCTTTGAATGATGGCCAAATGTGGATGCATCCGCTCATAGAAAAGGGAATCAACCCCCATTGCGTATTGGTACTTATCGAGTATAGAATAGATCTGCTTCTCTTTTTTCCTACGAACCGAACTCTTCCATTATTACTAAAAGATATTACTAAAAGAATAGAACAAATATTCATCCTTTTTTCGAGATAATCCACTTAAAAAAAAAGGGGGGTACATAGCAGAGTTTTTTTTCAATGCAATAAAGTTACATAGTGTCTATTTTTTGTTAATAAAGGGGTAGTCCCATGGGTTTGCCTTGGTATCGTGTTCATACCGTCGTATTGAATGATCCCGGCCGTTTGCTTTCTGTCCATATAATGCATACAGCTCTGGTTGCTGGTTGGGCCGGTTCAATGGCTCTATATGAATTAGCAGTTTTTGATCCCTCCGATCCCGTTCTTGATCCAATGTGGAGACAAGGCATGTTCGTCATACCCTTCATGACTCGTTTAGGAATAACCAATTCATGGGGCGGTTGGAGTATTACAGGAGGGACGATAACGAATCCGGGTATTTGGAGTTACGAAGGTGTAGCCGGGGCACATATTGTGTTTTCTGGCTTGTGCTTCTTGGCAGCTATCTGGCATTGGGTGTATTGGGATCTAGAAATATTTGGTGATGAACGTACAGGAAAACCTTCTTTGGATTTACCTAAGATCTTTGGAATTCATTTATTTCTCTCAGGAGTGGCTTGCTTTGGTTTTGGGGCATTTCATGTAACAGGATTGTATGGTCCTGGAATATGGGTGTCCGACCCCTATGGCCTAACTGGAAAGGTACAATCCGTAAATCCAGCGTGGGGTGTGGAAGGTTTTGATCCTTTTGTTCCAGGAGGAATAGCCTCTCATCATATTGCAGCAGGGACATTGGGCATATTAGCAGGCTTATTCCATCTTAGTGTCCGCCCACCTCAACGTCTATACAAAGGATTACGTATGGGTAATATTGAAACCGTTCTTTCCAGCAGCATCGCTGCTGTCTTTTTTGCAGCTTTTGTTGTTGCTGGAACTATGTGGTATGGTTCAGCAACTACCCCCATCGAATTATTTGGTCCCACCCGTTATCAATGGGATCAGGGATACTTTCAGCAAGAAATATATCGAAGAGTTAGTGCTGGACTAGCCGAAAATCAAAGTTTATCAGAAGCTTGGTCTAAAATTCCTGAAAAATTAGCTTTTTATGATTACATCGGAAATAATCCGGCGAAAGGGGGATTGTTCAGAGCGGGTTCAATGGATAACGGGGATGGAATAGCTGTTGGGTGGTTAGGACACCCTATTTTTAAAGATAAAGAAGGGCGTGAACTTTTTGTACGTCGTATGCCTACTTTTTTTGAAACATTTCCAGTTGTTTTGGTAGACGGAGATGGAATTGTTAGAGCCGATGTTCCTTTTAGAAGGGCAGAATCGAAGTATAGTGTCGAACAAGTAGGTGTAACTGTTGAGTTCTCTGGTGGCGAACTGAATGGAGTGAATTATAGTGATCCTGCTACTGTGAAAAAATATGCTAGACGTGCTCAATTGGGTGAAATTTTTGAATTAGATCGTGCTACTTTGAAATCCGATGGTGTTTTTCGTAGCAGTCCAAGGGGTTGGTTTACTTTTGGACACGCTTCGTTTGCTCTGCTTTTCTTTTTCGGACACATTTGGCATGGTGCTAGAACCTTGTTCAGAGATGTTTTTGCTGGTATTGACCCGGATTTGGATGCTCAAGTGGAATTTGGAGCATTCCAAAAACTTGGAGATCCAACTACAAGAAGACAAGTAGTCTGATGCAACATTGCTCTGCTATTTTTCGCTTCTCGCTTCTATTTTCGGTTTGTGATTTTAAATAAGGTACTGGAGAAATCTGGATTTAAATCGTCGTCTTTTTTTGATTCTTTTTTTTTTCTTTAATCCGGGAGATGATCCCAAGTAAACAGGTATGGAAGCTATAATTGTAAACCACGATCGAATTTATGGAAGCATTGGTTTATACATTCCTCTTAGTCTCGACTTTAGGGATCATTTTTTTCGCTATCTTTTTTCGAGAACCGCCTAAAGTTCCAACTAAAAAAATGAAATGATTTTTCATTATATCAATTGAAGTAATGGGCCTCCCGATATTGGGAGGCCCATTACTTCAACTAGTCCCCGTGTTCCTCGAACGGATCTCTTAGTTGT